GTCGTTCGCCCATCCATAAATCGATTTTCTATAACATCTTAAGAATGCTAGTTCTTACTTTTCATCTAGTTCATATATATCTATCATGGGTTCGGTATTGACATCGATGCAATTTATGGGTTCGGTATTGACATCGATGCAATTTAGTGATATAATTTGAATGGGGTCGTGTGATATGGTTTTTCAAATAGGTTCTAAAATTCTAACAGGGGTGGATAGATGAGGATATTGGTAGGGATAGGGTCCGGAAAGTTTGCATCCAGTAGGAATTGAACCTACGACTTCACCAATTATGAGTTGGGCGCTTTAACCACTTAGCCATGGATGCTTAACAGGGACCCTACTCCCTAGTGCTACTACAATATAAATCAAATTCCATAGCCATATAAAGAATAAAGACTAAAGAATAAAGAATAAAATTTTTGTAAATTGTATAAACTCTCTCCTCTATACAGAGGAGGGCAAAAAAAACAGATATGAAAGAAAAAAATCCAAATGAAATTACATATTATAGAACACAAATTGCATCCATTATTATTATTATGCCTACTATGGCAGGAGGACCTATGCCTAGCCCGCAAGTCAAGTTCTGGATTCTAGAATTGAGAGAGGTAATGAGAGAGATCAAGAATTCTCACTATTTCTTAGATTCGTGGACACAATTCAATTCAGTGGGATCCTTGGTTTACATTTTTGTAGACCAAGAACGTTTTATAAAACTCTTTGACCCACGAATTTTGAGTATCTTACTTTCGCGCAATTTACAGGGTTCAACAAGGAATCGATATTTCACGATCAAGGGAGTAATGCTCTTTGTAGTAGTGGTCCTTATGTATCGTATTCACAATCGAAATATGGTGGAAAGAAAAAACCTCTATTTGACAGGGCTTCTTCCTATACCTATGAATTCCACTGGACCCAGAAATGGTCGATTAGAAGAATCCGTTGGGTCTTCCAATATCAATAGGTTGATTGTTTCGCTCCTGTATCTTCCTAAAGTAAAAAAGATCTCCGAGAGTTCTTTCCTGAATCCGAAAAAGAGTATCCCATTAACAAAAGGGGGTAGCATTCCTGAATCTAACAGGGGTTCAGAGAAAGATATCAAATATCTGGAGTTTCCTTTTGATTTGGATTCCATTAGTAATGAGGATTCGCGCACATTGATGAATCAAAGAAAGATTCAACAACTAAAAGAAAGATCGATTCCCTGGGATCCTTCCTTTCATCAAACGGAACGAGAAGAGATAGAATCAGACCGATTCCAGAAAGGCCTTTCTGGATATTCCTCAATGTCCCAGCTATTCACGGAACGCGAGAACCCGATGATGAATCATCTGTTTCCGGAAGAAATGGAAGAATTTCTTGGGAATGCTACAAGATCCGTTCGTTCTTCTTTCTCTGATAGATGGTCAGAATTTTATCTGGGTTCGAATCCTACGGAGAGGTCCACTAGAGATCATAAATTGTTGAAGAAACCTCTTTCTTTTTTCCGGCGATCGGAAAATCAAGAAATGATGAATCTATTCAAAATAATTACGTATTTACAAAAGACTGTCTCAATTCATTCTCTTTCATCAGATCGGGGATGTGGTATGGTTCTGAAGGATGACCTGGATATGGACAGTTCCAATAAGATTTTATTCTTTAACAAAAATCCATTTTTTGATTTATTTCACCGATTCCATGACCGGAACTGGGGAGGATACGCGTTACCCTACGATTTTGAATCAGAAGAGATATTGCAAGAAATGGCAGATGTATTTACTCTAGCAATAACCGAGCCGGATCTGGTGTATCATAAGGGATTTTCTTTTTCTATAGATTCGTACGGATTGGATAAAAAAAAATTCTTGAATGAGGTATTCAACGCCAGGGCCAAATCAATAAAGAAATCTTTATTGGTTCTGCCTCCTGTTCTTTTTCGTTATGAGGAGAGTGAATATTTGTTTCGAAGGATCAGACAAAAAAGGGTCTGGATCTCCTGCGGGAATGGTTTGGGACAAAAAATGGTGGTATTTGCTAGCAACAACATAATGGAAGCAGTCAATCAATATAGATGGATCCGAAATCTAATTCAAATCCAATATTATGGGTACATCAGAAATGTATTGAAGCCATTCTTTTTAATGAATAGATCCGATCGCAACTTCGAATATGGAATTCAAAGGGATCAAAACGGAAAGGATACTCTCACTCATGGAACTCTAATGAAATATATGATCAAACAAGATTCTGCATATATATACAAATGGTCCAATGGGATCAAGAGTTTCCAAGACCATTTGGAGCATTTCCTTTCTGAGCCGAAAAGCTTGCCGAAGATCCGTTTTCAAGTAATGTTTGATCGATGTCAAGTAATGTTTGATCAATGTCAAGTAATGTTTGATCGATGGTTTAATCGATGTCAAGTAATGTTTGATCGATGGTTTAATCGATGTCAAGTAATGTTTAATCGATGTCAAGTAATGTTTAATCGATGTCAAGTACTGTTTGATCGATGTCAAGTAATGTTTGATCGATTACGTATTAGTATTAATCAATTTTTGATTTTTTGGTCTGAGGTTACCAAGAAAGCAAATAAAAATGTGTATACGTTAATTCGTTTGTTACGTCCTTTTGTTTTGGCCAAGTTGGACGAGTTGAAGAAGTTACTTCGTTTTTACTTTTCCCTCCAGTCACTTCGTTTCTTTTGGATCAAGTCACTTCGTTTTTTGCCCAAGTTGCTTTTATTCTTGTCTAACTCACTTCCCCTTTCCTGTGTCAGTTTTGGTAATACCCCCATTCATAGGTCCGAAATCTACATCTATGAATTGAAAGGTCCGAATGATCAACTCTGCAATCAATTGTTAGAATCGAGAGATTTTCATTTTGTTCATTTGAAAAAATTGAATCCCTTCTTATTGGATGATGATGGTACTTCGAAATTCTTGATCAAGGGAGGAACAATCTCACCATTTTTGTTCAAAAAAATACCAAAGCGGATGATTGACTCATTCCATACTAGAATGAGGAAATCCTTTGATAACAAGGATTCCTATTTCTCAAGGATATTCCACGATCAAGACAATTGGCTAAATCCTGGGAAACCATTTCACAGAAGCTCATTGATATCCTCTTTTTTGAAAGCAAATCGATTTCGATTCTTGAATAATCCGCATCACTTCGGCTTCTATTGTAACACAAGATTTCCCTTTTCTGTGGAAACGGTTCGTAATAAGAATTCAGATTTTCTATATGGGCAATTTCTCAATATCTTGTTCCTTCGCAAGAAAATCTTTTCTTTGTGCGTTGGTAAAAAAAAACATGTTTTTTGGGGGAGAGCTACTATTTCACCAATCGAGTCACAAGTATCTAACATATTCATACCTAACGATTTTCCACAAAGTGGGGACGAAGGCTATAACTTGGACAAATCTTTTCATTTTCTAAGTCGACTCGATCCTCGTAGAGCTATTTCTTCGATCGTAGATACTTCTGGAACACCTCTAACAGAGGGACAAATAGTCAAATTTGAAAGAACTTATTGTCAACCTCTTTCAAATCTGAATCTATCTGATCCAGAAGGAAAGAGTTTTCATGAGTATCCCAATTTGAATTCAAATAGAAATATCGATTTGATTCACATTCTATATTCTAAGAAAGATTTCCCATCTGAAAAAAGTAAAAAACAGAGCCTTTGTCGAAATAAATCGAAAACCTTTCAACGAGATAGGGCTTTTTCAATTCTCTCAAAAAAATGGAATCTATTCCAAACACATATGCCAAGCTTCTTTACTTGGACAGGGTACAAATATGTAAATTCGATATTTTTAGATACTTTTTCAGACCTATTGCTAATACTAAGTAGCAGTGTATCTGATATTATGGGTATACCATGGCGTCAGACAAAGATAGTTTTTAGTGAGATCTTGAGGGAAAGTATTAAGGATGTTGTGCAAAAAGAAGGAATGAGGAGCCGCGGAAAGATTCGTCGAAAAAAGAAGCTGTCGTTGATATCGCCACATGCACAAAAATACAATGAATTATTCTATTCAACCCTTTTCCTTATTCTTGTTGCTGGATATCTCGTTTCGATACATCTTTTCTTTGTTTCCCGGTCCTTTAGTGAGTTACAGACAGAGTTAGAAAAGGTCAAATCTTTGATGATTCCACCATCTAGGATTGAGATTGAGTTGCGAAAACTTCTAGATAAGTATCCTACGTCTGAACCGAATTCTTTCTGGTTAAAGAATCTCTTTTTAGTTGTTCTGGAACTATTAGTAGATTTCTTAGAAGAAATACGAGGTTTTGTTTTTGGCGGCAACATGTCAATACGTTTTCAGAAGAAATATTTGAATCTCAGTGTCATCGATCTCATACCAATTCCCATCAATCGAATCGCTTTTTCTATAAATACGAGACATCTAAGTCATACAAGTAAAGAGATCTATTCATTGATAAGAAAAAGAAAAAACGTGAACGGGGATTGGATTGATGATAAAATAGAATCCTGGCTCGCGAACAGTGATTCGATTCATGAGGAAGAAAGAAAATTCTTGGTTCAGCTCTCCGCCTTAACGACAGAAAAAAGAATTCTATTGAGTCTGACTCATAGTGATCATTTATCAAAGAATGACTCTGGTTATCAAATGATTGAACAACCGGGAGCAATTTACTTACGATACTTAGTTGACATTCATCAAAAGCATCTAATGAATTATGAGTTCAATACATCCTGTTTAGCAGAAAGACGGATATTCCTTGCTCATTATCAGACAATCACTTATTCACAAACTTCGTCTGGGGCTAATAGTTTTCATTTCCCATCTCAGGGAAAACCTTTTTCGCTCCGCTTAGCCTTATCCCCCTCTAGGGGTATTTTAGTGATAGGTTCTATAGGAACTGGACGATCCTATTTGGTCAAATACCTAGCGACAAACTCCTATGTTCCTTTCATTACGGTATTTCTGAACAAGTTCCTGGATAAGAATAAGGAACCTTTTCTTGATATCGATTTTGATGATTTCGACAATATTGATGCTAGTGACGATATCGATATTGATGATAGTGACAATATTGATGACGATATCGATCGTGACCTTGATACGGAGCTGGAACTGCTAACTTGGATGAATGCGCTAACTCTGGATAGGGAGATGAAGGTGGAAATAAACCAATTGTCTATCACCCTTCAATTCGAATTAGCAAGAGCAATGTCTCCTTGCATAATATGGATCCCAAACATTCATGATCTGGATGTGGATGAGTCGAATTACTTATCCCTCGGTCTATTAGTGAACCATCTCTCCAGGGATTGTGAAAGATGTTCTACTAGAAATCTTCTTGTTATTGCTTCGACTCATATTCCCCAAAAAGTGGATCCCGCTCTAATAGCTCCGCAAAAGTTAAATACGTGCATTAAGTTACGAAGACTTCTTATTTCACAACAACGAAAGTACTTTTTCATTCTTTCGTATACTAGGGGATTTCACTTGGAAAAGAAAATCTTCCATACTAAAGGATTCGGGTCCATAACCATGGGGCCCAATGCACGAGATCTTGTAGCACTTACCGATGAGGTCCTATCGATTAGTATTACACAGAAGAAATCAATTATAGACACTAATACAATGAGATCCGCTCTTCATAGACAAACTTGGGATTTGCGATCCCAGGTAAGATCGGTTCAGGATCATGGGATCCTTTTCTATCAGATAGGAAGGGCTG